ATTTTGTTTCTACCGAGCTCAAATAATAAGTCGAGGGTTCTAGTAAACCAAAACCATCATTTTATAGCTATTTTGGCTTCAATCTCCCCTTTTTAAGCGCAAAAATTGAAGATTTAGTTACGATTGAAAGTTTTGTACTATTATCCATAGATCTTTTATTAATAATCATTAAATTGGAATTAATTGGAAGAATTGAACCAATCAAAAAAAATTATGCTTCTCGACTCCATAATACAATTTTTTTTTTATTAAAATTCTGATTGTCTTTTGGATAGAAATCGTGATAATTTATATTTTTCCTCAAATGTGCTATTAAGGGATAAAGTATTAAATCTTTTTAAGAAATAAAGTTTTTGATCGGAATATGAAATATGAAAAAAAAAAAGGAAAGACCCCTTAACTATTGAAGTTGTTAATAGAACGAATCACACTTTTACCACTAAACTATACCCGCTACATATTCATTATTGAATATAAATGGGCCTTTTGTCCAACAAAATAATTAGATGTAGTCAAGATAACATCAGAATCATGAAATTTTCAGCATTAACACGTATTTTGTTCCACCGAGGAAAAACTTGAAAAAAAAAAAAGAAAGATGAAAAATCTTAGTACTCTATTAGTATATAATCTTAGTACTCTATTAGTATAGAATCTTAGTACTCTATTAGTATAGAATCTTAGTAATCTATGTAGTATATACTATATACTAGAAAGACTCTTACTAGTACTAGTACACTTCTACTATTTTTTACTATAAAGCTATAAAATTTAAATATTCTAATTTAGACTTTAATTTTTAATTTACTAGAATATACTAAATATACTTAAATAGACTGAGAATAGAAATAGAATCTCTAAGATTCAATTAGTAAATGTAAATATTAAATAAATAAAAGAAAAAATAGAATGGATAGAATAGAATATTCGAATATAATAGAATATATTAGAATATAATAGAATATATTCATTCTATTAATTATTAATTTAGATATAGTTAGATATAGATAATTTTTTCAATAATTTCTAAAATAATCTATCTATTAGAATCTTATCTAATTTCTAAGAATTAGGAATGGCAATGAAAATTACTCTTCTCGTTTCAATAAAAGTTTTTATTTGTCGGAACAAAATAAGTACTGGCCCGGCCAGTACTTATACTTAACCAGGCCGGTGAAATGAAGTTTTTGTTTTGTACAAAATAAAAGAAAGAAGGTATTCTTTCTATTCGAGAAATCTTTTTTGAATCATTGAAGTAAAATCAAAAAGGTTATCAATCTTGACTTCATGTGTTAAATCACATGATAAATGATAAATTTTCAATTTGGAATGGGGAGAGATGGCTGAGTGGACTAAAGCGTCGGATTGCTAATCCGTTGTACGAATTATTTGTATCGAGGGTTCGAATCCCTCTCTCTCCGACCCCCCCTCCCCCCGATTACTTGAGATTTTCTAATTAGAATAATTTTTGATTCTTCTTTATTTATTTATTTATAAATCTTTTATCTTTATCTAACTTTTCTCTTTATCTAACATCTATTCCATATTCTATTTCTTTTCTTTATACATTTATCTATGAAATATGAAAAAAGAAAGTAAAAATGAATCTCATCTCTTTTTTTATTCTTTTTATTCTTCACGCCCAGGATTACGCCCCGGATCGTTAGATAAGAATCCGAAGATGAATAGAGAAACAAAGAATATTACTACTGTGTAAACAAAGAGTTTAAGAGTAAGCATTACAAATCTCCAAGATAAGATAAGATCATTTTTTTTTAAGGAAATAGATTACCTATTTTACGACACATACTATCGTTCTAAAGATGAAAAAAAAAAGGAAGTTTTTTTGAAATTGATTTTCATGAATTCTTTTTCTAATGTAAAATGTAATAAGATTCGTACTTTTTTGTTACCAAAAATTTTTTGCCATATTCATATCTATAATTAAGTAATTTTATGGGGTATGGGATCTTATAAAGGAAAGGTTAGAACAAAATAAATAACAAAATAAATAAGCTGATTAGCTTTTTAAAGAAAAGCTAAAGATCTTTCCCTTATTCAAAATTCAAATGAAATTTCAATATAAAATACCAGACTTTTTGAATCGAGGGTTTCTAATGTCCAGACTTATCTGAATCTTATTTATGATCTTATTGATTTTCAGAATAAAATCGAATCTTTTTTTTTTTTTATAAAATAAATTATGAATTGAATAGAGATTAGAGATTCGATTTTTAGCGGAAACTTACAGCAGCTTGCCAAACAAAGGCTAAGAGAAAAAAGAGTAAAGGGATAATTGGCATAACGTCTATGATTGGATTGAAAAAGGCATAAGCCTCGGGCAATTTGGCGAAGAAAAAACTACTCGAATAAAGGGTAGAATTAAGACAGATACAAATTAAACAAAAGATATTAAGCATAACAAATATTCTTTTCTTGTTCTTAAAGTTAAAGATTCAAATTAAATTGAAGAATAAATTATCAGATTGGATTGAGTTGTTTTTCTGAGGGAAAATTGAAAATAAAAAAGGCAGGTAAAAGAAATAAATTCTTATTTTTCTTTGACTTCTCCCCAATCAAGAATCCTTCCTTACATTATCCAATCAAATAAGAATACAAGGAATTCTAGTTTCATAGAATATCTTAATTTAATTAGAAGTAATGATCAATTAATATTTTTGATTCTATATCTATTATGTTGAATCCTAGCGGCAACATATCCTATATTTATTTAGGTTGGTTATTGACGAATAACAAATATTTATCTTATTTCAAAAATAAATGGGGCGTGGCCAAGTGGTAAGGCAACAGGTTTTGGTCCCGTTACTCGGAGGTTCGAATCCTTCCGTCCCAGATCGTTCGCATCAGAAACGAAAAATTATTTTTGATTGAGATTGAAAAATAAATTCAACAATTCTTTGTTTTTTTTTTTTATGATGGAGATGTATGTGAAAAGATCAGAATCCTCGGATTCTGATTTTATCTTTGATCTTACCTTACATGAGACTTTTTCTACTTTAGAATAATGAAAAAAAAATAATGAAAACAAAGAAACTTTATTCTCAAATTATCTTTCTGTTTTAAATTAAATGAAAATCATATTCAATTGGAGATGGTAAAAAAAAAGTAAATCATAATATTCAAATAAGAAAATCCTATTTCATAAATAGAAAGAAAAAATGATAATAATAATATAAATAATATATGAATAGATTAGGTTATAATAGAATATATTCATACATAAATAAATAACTATTACATATTACATAAGAATATATATTGTATCTTTTTCTTATTAAGAATATCTTAGTATTCTCTAATTGACTATAATTGAATATTTATGAATATTTAGTTAAATAAAAAGTTTTATCAACTCATAGGGATTTCTTTTTCATCTGAATGAAAGTAAAGCCAAAGTATTTTTTTTAGGTTTATAATTTTATAATTTTTTTTAATAAAAAAAAAATAATTTCTGATGGACAATTCTGAAATTCTGAAAGATTTGTTGAAGATGTAAATAAGTTTGCTTAAAACTGATTTGTTTTTTTATGTGATATTATTCATATGAGAAAAGATGGGGGTAATTTTAAGTGAAATCCTTTCCGGGTATAGACTTAATCTATAAGTCTATAAGTGTAGATTCTTATGTATCGGTTCAGCCAATGACTATTCATGATTCCATATTGAATCAATTGCATATGGTTCCAAATTAAAATAAAATTATAGGGATGGTTATGGTAAAACTTCGTTTGAAACGATGTGGTAGAAAGCAACGTGCGACTTGAAGGACATGATTGGATGTGGATTCTGATATCCACCATCTTCTATACGAATGAAGATGCTCTTGTCTCGACATGATTTGTTCTGCTAGGAACCTGATTGAATTTGTCTTGGGTTGCTAAATAAAGATACTAAAGGTATATATTATATAAGGTATAGCATATGATGGAGCTCGAGCAAAAATAATTGATTCTTTTATCGGGGTAATAATCTAGGGTTAGTGACAATCAATAAGTTAGATCAACTTTGTAAATATATTATCAATATCGAAATCTAAAATATAGATTAAAATATAGAGAAATGGAGAGGTTCAAAATTGAACAAGTTTGAAATGAAAAAAAACCAAATTTGTCAAAAATTTCAAACTGTTTCGATCAAGAGTGTATTACAAAGGAAGAAAATAATTTTTCCCTTTTCCATAGAAAGAACAAAAAACAAAAGGTATGTTGCTGCCTTTTTGAAAAGGAGTAAAGATCACCGAAGTAATGTCTAAACCTAATGATTTAAAAAAGCGCAAAGTAAAGACAACAAATTCCGGAACAAGGAAACACTTTTTTTACTTGTCTCAACAATTGGATCAGAATGAGTAAAAAAAAATAGATCTGAAAATAGACAAAAAAAGAGTTTAGAGACAGCTCAAGAAATTTTAAGGATTTCCTTTTGAACTTTTTTAAAAGTACCCAACTTGAGTTAGGAGTATAAATTAAATTTCTTTTTCTGTAAAGAAGGAAAAAAAAAGGCTCAAATTTCAGTCTAATTCTTTATAGATCCATTTCTCTTTCTATTTCTATCTATATAGATAAAAATTCTAGAGAAAAATAGAAATTCTAGAAATTTGAATCATTTTTTCTTGAGCCGTATGAGGAGAAAACTTCCTATACGTTTCTAGGGGGGCATCTTTTATCTACATCTATCCCAATGAGCCATCTATCGAATCGTTGCAATTGATGTTCGATCCCGAAGAGAAGGAAGAGATCTTCGAAAAGTGGGTTTTTATGATCCGATAAAAAATCAAACTTATTCAAATGTTCCTGCTATCTTATATTTCCTTGAAAAAGGTGCTCAACCCACAGGAACTGTTTATGATATTTTAAGCAAGACAGAATTCTTTAAAGAATTTCGAATTTCTTTTGATAAAAAAAGAAAAGAAAAACAAGAATCATGAAGAAAAAAGTATAGGATAAATAGTACCTAGCTTTGTTTAATTCTTTATTCAAAGTTTCTTTTTTCTTGTTCTATTCATACTTATTTTTGTGGAACCCCCCAACAAGGGGGGTAATCTTTATTCTTGTATTTGTATTTATATTCTTGGATTTGTATTATATCTTTATCTTTCTTTTTTTGATTAAAGAAAGCCGCTATTTTTCTATCTATATCTTTTTCTTATTCCTTCTTTTTTTCCACTCAAAGTTTTATTCTTTATGTTGTGCTAATCCAACACAAATTTCCATAGAATTTCTTGAATTTTTTTTTCTAAAAAGTCCCTTCGTATTGACAATGGCGTATCGATCAAATATAATTTGATCGTATATAAATAGATTTTTATATCCCCATTCCCTATTGGCTCTTTCCTTCATTTTACTAAAATATTTTAGTAAACTGGATGAGTTTGCTGAATCTTTTTTTTTTTTTATTGCGATCATATCTACACTTCATATTGATCTGGGTTGCTAACTCAATGGTAGAGTACTCGGCTTTTAATTGCGACTATGATCTTTTACACATTTGGATGAAGAAATTCGTCTAGACTCTTGGTATAGTTTATAAGACCGCGACTGATCCTGAAAGGTAATGAATGGAAAAAAGAGCATGTCGTAAAAAGAATCGAAAAATCTAAAAAAAAAATAAAAATTATTGTTATTATGAGTATTCTAATTTATTAATGAGTACTATAAATTGTTCTTTTTAGAACATTTTTAAAGTTCAGTAAAGTCTTTTTGGTCTAGTGAATAAATGGATAGAGCCTTATGGCTCCAATTCGAGTAAGACAAAAAAAGCAACGAGCTTACCTTCTTAATTTGAATGATTATCCGATCAAATTACTAATTATACGTTAAAAATAGATTAGTGCCTGATGTGAGAAAAGGGTCTCTTGTGAGACTTTTGATTCTTTTTTTTTATTAATCCTAATTATTCTTTTAATTATTCTTTATTGTGGATTGTAGACGGATGTGTAGAAGAAAGAGTATAGTGATAAAAAATTGATAAAAAATTCTTATTTCCAAAGTCAAAAGAGTTATTGGGTTGCAAAAATAAAAGATTTTTACCCTTTTTTCTTATTGTTATTTTCTTTCTTTTATTATTCTTCCTATATTCCTAGTTAGATTAACAAGGAAAAGAAAATAAAATTAGATAGAAAGAGAAAAGAAAAAGATCTGTAGATTGAGCTCTTTGTCTCCGGGGTATATATTCTTTATTTGTTTTTACTTTGTCTAGAATTTCTATAATCTAGAATTTTTTTCCTTCTTAGATTCTTCTTATGATTTTTTATCACAGTACAGTATAAACAGTATAAGAGTTTCAAAAGTATAAAAAGTCTATCTTATTTTAGATTCTTTAAAATATAAAAATATATAAAAATATAAAGTGAAAGTATATATAGTGTCTAGTATATAATAATACTAGAACTAGACTCTATTATTAGAATTATCTCTTCTAATAATTATAAGAATAATATTCTTATTCTAAATATTCTAATTTTTTTCTAGTTAGAAGTTCTACTATATTTCTTATAAATAGTCTTTATATAATATAATTTATATAATATAAGATATTATAAAGATATTATAAGAAGATATTATAAGAAAAAAATAGACTATATAAAATATACACACATATACACACATACGCCGTTCTGACCATATTGCACTATGTATCATTTTATAACACAAGAAATGCCTCTCTTTTCTGGTTAAAGTAGAAATGTATTTAAATAGCAGAATTACAAGGATATTTAGATTGAAAAAAGAGAGATTTTGGCAACAAAACTTCCTATATCCGCTACTCCTTCAGGAGTATATTTACTCACTTGCTCATTATCATAGTTTCAATAGTTTGATTTTTTATGAACCTGTGGAAATTATCGGTTATGACAATAAATCTAGTTTGGTACTTGTGAAACGTTTAATAACTCGAATGTATCAACAGGAATATTTGATTTCTTCGGTGAATGATTCTAACCAAACTAACCAAAATGGATTTTCGCTGCACAAGAATTCTTTTTCTTATCATTTTTATTCTCAAATGGTATCAGAAGGTTTTGGAGTCATTTTGGAAATTTCATTCTCGTCGCGATTAGTATCCTCCCTTGAAGAAAAAAGAATACCAAAATTTCAGAATTTACGATCTATTCATTCAATATTTCCCTTTTTAGAGGATAAATTATCACATTTAAATTATGTGTCGGATCTACTAATACCATATCCCATCCATATGGAAATCTTGGTTCAAATTCTTCAATGCTGGATCAAAGATGTTCCTTCTTTGCATTTATTGCGATTGATTTTCCACGAATATCATAATTTGAATAGTCTCATTACTTCAAAAAAATCCATTTACGTCTTTTCAAAAAGAAAGAAAAGATTTTTTTTGTTCCTACATAATTTTTATGTATATGAATGTGAATATATATTCCTTTTTCTTCGTAAACAGTCTTCTTATTTACGATCAATATCTTCTGGAGTCTTTCTTGAGCGAACCTGTTTTTATGGAAAAATAGAA